TTTTCTCGCTCTATCTCAGAGTATCCATTCACACGAAACTGATCTGCTTCTATTTCTACTTTCCGTAAGCGAGTCCGGGCTTTTTCCAGCTGTTCGATGGCCCCCTCGCGCAATTCTTCTGAATTTTTAATCGTATTCAAGATTCTCTGTTTTCGATTATCTAATAAATCACTTAATGAAAGTAGATTATCTTTCCATTCATTTCAAAAATTCCATGATCCCTTCCCGAACCAAACATGAATCTTTCAATTCATTTGGCTCTCACGCTCAATGTAAATTACCATATCTTTATTGTTAATGTAATGAGCCTATCCTCTATTCTCTTGTCATATTTCAAAATGAAATCAAAATATCAAACTAATCCAAGACAAAAAAATTCGGAGGACTCTTCTGACTAAACAAAAAATATGTAATTGTCAGCAAAATTGTTTACTTTTTTAATCCAAGAAGTTTTTCTTACTTTATACACAATACATAGGTCATCGATTCAGCATTGGCTAAAAAAGGGGATAAAATCCCCAATAAGTAGTTCAAATCATTTTATCAATATGAGTGTTCTCTATTGATAAAAATTATTTATTTGAAACCATCTCTATATTAACATAGTGGTAGAAAGAGTACCATGCTGCGTCTGGACTTCAAACAGTTTAGCTTTAACCATGTTAATGGGCCCATATTATTGGTTGATAGAGAATCAAAGTGGATTTTCCAATAAATTACGAAATGCTATAGTTCTTACATATGATTTCTGAATTTATTCAGAAGTAATTCGCGAGATCATGCACCCTTCTTTCTTAGGTATAACTTTCCTAGTTATAAGAGAAAAAGTACATCTGGTTGGATCCAGCCTATTCTTGAAATAAACAACTCGCACACACTCCCTTTCCAAAAAAGATCAAGACCCCAAGCACTACACTTAGATTTATTAGATTTGTTGCAAAAATATCGGTATTAAACCCGAAACTCCCGGCGGATGGCCATTGGCCCAAAGAAAGGAAAGAATCGGTTACATTTTTCATATGATCTCCTCTATAGATAGACTAAAAAATCGAACAGAGTTCTTTTTGTATTACTTTGCCCTATATATATTTCTAGTTTCCGACTTTCTAAATCGAATCAAAAATATATTCGATTTAGAAATATTGAATTACCTTCTTGGTTGCAACCCCTCTTAAAAGGCCTACGAACACAAACGGGAAGGATGAAAGCGAGTTCGTATGCTAATTCCTCATCCGCAAATCAGCCCTTCCCGTGGGTTATTTTCTCAACGAATAAGTAATTCTAGGAATGAAATCTTTATATAATTCGTAATTCGAAAAAGCAAAGCACAAGTCCAAGGCAATAAAATATGAAAAATTTTAATTTTTCATATTTCTAATATTAAACAAAAGGATTAGCAAATAAAAGTGCTAATGCTACAACCAAGCCATAAATTGTTAAAGCTTCCATGAAAGCTAGACTAAGCAATAAAGTACCTCGTATTTTTCCCTCCGCCTCGGGCTGTCTCGCGATACCTTCTACAGCTTGACCCGCAGCAGTACCTTGACCAACTCCAGGTCCAATAGAAGCAAGCCCTACAGCCAATCCAGCAGCAATAACGGAAGCGGCAGAAATCAGTGGATTCATGATAAGTTCCTCGTACCAAAAAAAAAATGGTTAATGATACATTCAACCAATGAACTATGACTTAATTATTCGATTGCTACGATTCATCCAGTCAAAGTAACTACGAACTTCGAATTCAAGTAATAACATTCTTGAATTATCAAAACTACTTTGATATCTCTTTTTTAGTTTCTCTCGAGAAAGTCTTTGTGAATCCATACAACTTTAGTTTTTCCGTTTCTTTGTCCCGAACCGCTCTTTGACTTTGAATTCTTCGATTTTTTTATTGACTTCATCTTCAACTCACAGTCACATATGAGACAGAAGGACTTCTATAGAATCCCCATCTACACTCATATTCGATTAGTAGGGAAATTTAGATATATCTTTAGCTCGTATATAACTAGTCAATATCTAATATCACATATACATGTCTTTCTTCCACAATGTAAACCCACTCTTTGTTCATCTTGAATTCAATCGGATTTAATAAGGATGCGTCTAACCCTTGACAAGAGTTAACTTATCGCCATTCAATTCCATATACCTAGTTCGACCTTCCCTCTACGAACCATTTATGAATCCCCTTTGTTATAAATTTTCCTTTCCCTTCCCCCTTGTTTATCATTATCCTGCAACCTAAATTGATAAGATAATCAATGGATAAATTGATTGGGCCGAATCGTTGCATAGACATTAATTTGATTGATCTAAGTTCATACAATTTATTATTTATTAATATTTTCGTTTGGTCAATCGTTGAATAAAATCAACTCAAAAGGCGAATCGTTTGATAGAACATCCTTTTTATTTAATAACACGTCGTAATATCGCAAGACTTCTTAGTCAAATTAGGAGTCCAAATAGTTAATATTCGGATTGGATGACCCATCTA